TATTCTCAGATTTTGCACGTGTAATACATGTTCCTTCTATTTCACCAAGTAAAGCTCTTCGCATCGCAATGCCTATTGTGTCGGCTTGACCTTTCATAAGTGGAGACAGAATAAAGCGTCCATAATAAAGACGCTTACTGTCTCTTCTTGATTCAACACACTTCCACTGTAGTGTCCGAGTAGATACTTTTACTTTCTCTCGAACCATAGTAATTTTATTTGATCAGATCATTGAATCGTTTATTTCTCTTGAAACCCTTTCAACTTTTACTTTATTTCTATTTCTATACACGTCTTTTTTTAGGGGGTCTACAACCATTATGTGGCATAGGGGTTACATCTCGTACGAAACTTAAAAGTATACCGCTTCTCCGAATAGCTCGTAATGCCGCATCTCTTCCGAGCCCAGGGCCTTTTATCATTACTTCAGCTCGTTGCATACCTTGATCCACTACTGCTCGAATAGCATTTCCTGCTGCGGTTTGAGCAGCAAAAGGTGTTCCTCTTCTTGTACCCCTAAATCCACAAGTACCCGCGGAGGACCAAGAAATCACCCGACCCCGTACATCTGTAACGGTCACAATGGTATTGTTGAAACTTGCTTGAACATGAATAACTCCCTTTGGTATTCTACGTGCATTTTTACGTGAACCACTACGTGTATTCTTACGTGAACCAATTCTTAATATAGGTTTTGCCATATTTTATCATTTCACAAAGATAAGTAAGAAATATATGGATATATCCATTTCATGTCAAAACAGACCTTTTTATTCGTCAGCTCTTTTTCTTTATAAGGAGGTCCCTTTTCCTTTATTTCCTTTAGTAAGATTATCCTTGTCTTTGTTTATGTCTCGGGTTGGAACAAATTACTATAATTCGTCCCCTCCTACGGATTAGTCGACACTTTTCACAAATTTTACGAACGGAAGCCCTTATTTTCATAGTTGTTATTCCTTAATTCTGTGAATCTACTTATTTTTTTTGGTTGGAAGAAAAAAAGGTTTCTTGATATTTTTGAATCTTGAATTGTATCCTCATGAAAGGAATGTTGAAATTGAAAAAACTACTTAATCATTTGAATCCTTGCCGTTCGGAAGTGATTCAGAAATAAAACTTTCATAAGTTCATTTTTTTCTTTCATTCCAGCTAAAACCTCTTCAAATTCGAAACTTATTTAGTATTACACAACCCCCTTTTTTTTTTCACAAATGGTAAATTCTGGATACAATTTTGATATTAGAAAGATTACCATATATAACACAAAATTTCTCCGCCGATTCCTTTTAGTCGAGCCTCTCGGTCTGTCATTATACCTTGAGAAGTCGAAAGGATTACAATTCCTATTCCGCCTAAAATTCGCGGAATTCGTTGAGAGTTAGAATAGATTCGTAGACCCGGTCGACTGATCCTCTTTAAATTTAAAATAGTTTTATAGGGTTCTTTCTTATTTCGTTTATGTCTTAGGGTTAAAATCAAAAAATATTGGTTGTTTTCTCGATGTTTCCTCACATTCTCGAGAAAACCCTCTCGTAAAAGTATTTTCACAATGTTTTCGGTGATGTTAGTCGATGCTATCCGAACCGTTCCTTTTCTATTCATATCAGTATTTCGTATAGAGGTTATTATATCAGCAATAGTGTCTTTCCCCATGATAAGTTAAAATTCCTCTTGCTCCTGAATTTTGATAAAATCAACATCTTATGTTCTTTGATATTTATATATAGACGAATTATATATTAATATATGAATATGAATTCAATTATATTATTAAGGGTATATGCGTGATACACAATCTATTAATTAATTAATTTGATTTAAATACTATTTTTTAATTATACTAACTATCTATATTCAGGTCTCATTTTATAATACCTCAGGGGCTAATGAAACTATTTTAGTAAAATTTAATTGTCTCAATTCCCGTGGGATCGCCCCAAAAACTCGAGTTCCTTTTGGATTTCCTTCTTGATCAATGACAACTGCGGCATTGTCATCATATCGTATTATTGTCCCATTGTTACGTTTGAGTTCTTTACAAGTACGTACAACTACAGCTCTGATCACTTCTGATCTTTCTAGAGGTGTATTTGGTATTGCTTCCCTGATCACAGCAACAATAACGTCACCAATATGAGCATATCGGCGATTACTAGCTCCTATTATTCGAATACACATCAATTCTCGAGCCCCGCTGTTGTCTGCTACATTCAAATAGGTTTGAGGTTGAATCATATAATTTTTTTTTATTTCTTCTTTTAATGCAAAGGACGAAGTAAAAAAAATATTGTTTGTCAAAAAAAAAAAAAAAAAGAAAACTGGCAATCTTTTTATTCCTAAAATTTCTTTACCTTTTTGAGTCTATATTCCTATTCAGAAATAATGAATTGAGTTTTTATAGGCATTTTTGATGCCGCTATTGAGATAGCCCTTCTGGCTATATTTTCGGCTACCCCACCCATTTCATAAAGTATTTTACCCGGTTTAACGACAGCTACCCAATACTCGGGAGATCCTTTTCCCGAACCCATACGTGTTTCTGTAGGTCTTACTGTAACTGGTTTATCTGGAAATATACGTAACCAAATTTTTCCACCACGGCGTACATTTCGTGTCATTGCTCGTCGCCCTGCTTCTATTTGTCTAGATGTGATCCAAGCGGGTTCAAGTGCTTGAAGAGCATATCTGCCAAAACAAATACGATTACCACGAGAAGATATTCCTTTTAGTCTTCCTCGATGTTGTTTACGAAATCTGGTTCTTTTGGGGTTATAGTTGATGGTTTTTTTATAAATTCCATCTCTACTACAGAACTGGACGTGAGAGTTTCTTCTCATCCAGCTCCTCGCGAATAAAAGGACTAAAAAAGATTGTATTAAGATATAGATGTAGTTAATGATTAATAGGATGAATCATGGGATTTTTTGAGATTTCATCGGATCTATTCTAAATTTGTATGTCTTTTTTGGAAATGGAATTCATCTTGAATTCCATTTTTATTTATAAATAAAGTAATATTGTATTGTAATGTCTAATGTCGTTTTTGTTGGAGTTAGAATATTCTAACGAATCCTTATTGTCCTTTGCCTTTTTTATTTTTTTTATCATATTCGATCAACTAAATTTTTTTAATCTGAAAAAAAAAATAAACTTTTCGCCGGCGAATATTTACTCTTTCAATATCTATTTCAGTTTGATGGTTATCCCATGCGTTCTCAGAATCAAAATTAGAATAGATAAATTTCTTTCTGGTTTATTCCGCCATCCCACCCAATAAATTATTAAGATTTTTTCAATAGAATCTTCTGCATTCATGGGTTCCGTCGTTCCCATCGCTTCTTGATTAATCGTTAGGCCCGAATTCTACAATGGAGCCCTTAACTAACTTAAACTTAATTATAAATTAATTAAATTTGTTTTTGAGTCAATCTTCTCAGTTTTTATTGGCTCAAGGCTCTTAATTTTTTGTTTTCGGAACAGATTTATCTAATTATTATCAATGAATCTGTATTTTTGCTTTATTACATTGCTCTTCTTACGCTGACCTCATAGACCTTCCAAATTGGAATCATATATCATTGATATTCATTTTTTTTTCTCTCTTTCTCTCATCCTTCCATTTATCCGCATACTTTTTGATTTCCCTTCATAACTTATAATCAGATAATCAGATTTCTTTATTCTTTTTTTTTGTAAAAAAAAAATTCAGTTGCTACAATGATATGATCAGTCTATCATATCTTGACTGGTTTTTTGAATCTAGATAATGCGAAGCAATGAGTTGCTTAGGTTATTTATTAATGCTATAGTTATTAGTTCCTCTTATCTTATAGGTAGGTTCTTTTTTTCTCTTTTTTTATCTTAATCTAATCCTAAACGAACGAGTCACACACTAAGCATAGCAATTATATCAAAGGAGTATTGATCGAAATTTTTATTCAACCTTATAAAATTGCTGATTTTTTTCTTAAACATAAAGAATAAGACTGAAAAAATTTGTTTTTTTTTATTACTGGATAGTTTTCGTTTTTTATCGCTGGATAAGATAAAATGTAAAGACAAGTAAAGTTTTTTTATTCTTCGTCTAAGAATATCCAAATTTTGATTCCTAAGACCCCATAAATAGTTCGAACTGTATAGGAACAATAATCAATTTTAGCTTCAATAGTTTGTAAAGGAACTCTGCCTTCTCTAATCCACTCAACACGTGCAATTTCTTTTCCATCGATACGTCCTGCAATTTGTACTTGAATTCCTTTTGTATTCGCCTGTTCAGTTAATTCAATAGCTTTTTTCATTGCTTTTCGAAAAGATACTCTATTCTTTAATTGTCCAGCTAGAAATTCTGCAAGAATATTAGGATGTCCATACGGATTGGAAATTCTTTTAATAGTAATGTTGAGTTTTCTATTGACACAATTAAGTTCTTTTTGGACATTCATCTGTAATTCTTCGACTCTTCGGGGCTTATCTTCAATTAATAATTTAGGGAATCCCATATAGATTATGACCTGAATGAGATCGATTCTTTTTTGAATTTCGATACGTGCAATTCCCTCCATACCAGAGGATATTCTTATATTTTTTTGGACATAATTTTTAATACAGTCTCGTATTTTTTTATCTTCTTGTAACCCTTCAGAATAATTTTTTGGTTGTGCAAACCAAAGAGAATGATGACTTTGGGTTGTACCAAGTCTGAAACCAAGTGGATTTATTTTTTGTCCCATGGGCCTCCACTACTATATGTATCATAGCATGTTATATTTCTGTTTTTATTTCTGCATCCAGGTTTTTTTAAATACGTTAAATAGAAATCTTTTTCATATTCTTCATATAAGGATATATCTTCCAATATGATAATTATATGACAAGTGGGTCTTCTTATCGGGTAACCTCGTCCTCGGGCGCGAGGTTTGAATTTTTTCACGGTATTTCCTTCGTTGACTTCGGCTTTGCTAATGACTAAATTCCTTTCGTTGAAACCCCTATTGTGACTA